ATAGTATCTATCGATACTTTTTAAAAGTTAGAAGAAATCGCTCGATTTCCTGGATGACATATTCTATATTTTTATATATTTTGAAATATCCTCAAAAATTTTCTATAATACTCTAAACCTTAGTATTTTTTTACTATCTCATCAAAAATCGAAATTTTTTTAAGTTTATTGAAGAAGTTCTATTTACTCAACAAACCCCCTATCTTTTGTTTGCCCACCAATATATATATATATATATTATATGTACTATATCGGAAAAAGGTTCTTCTTTTTCTGGCAAAATGAAAAACTTAGACTAGGAATATTTGACAAACAGGATCAAGAAGCTTTTTTCTTTCGACACAAGAAAAGGAATTTGTCATACCTCTTTCTTGTGTCGAAGACTAGGAAGACGAATAATCGTCCCTAGAATTTTTTGTTTCACGCATTTATCCGTTCTATTCCCCACTTACTTATGTCTAGTCTAGTATCTAGTCGAATTTCATTTGATTCGAATAGAAAACATTATTGATATTTATGACATGGAAATGTGATAATAGGAACATAACTATACCACCCCAATTTGGATTACAAAAAGAAAGTCAAACTTTTTTCTTCACAATCTACATACTATAACTAGGAATTCGGTACAAGGAATTCCCGACATCTAGTAGAAAACGAGTATAAAAAACTTTTCATAATGCAATTTTTTTATCATAGAGAACCGTCACAAAATTTTTGTTCTTTTTACGTTATGAACTCAATGTCGATAAATCCGCGAGTCTAGAAATTCATTTCTGACAATTGAACCTTCTCGAACTGTTTCTTTTTAAGAACCAAAAAGATTTGCGCCAAAATAACAGATGCCAAGAAGAACAAAAGGCCTTGGACACGTAAGGGGTCTTGAAGTACTATTTCTGCGTCTCCCTGACCAAATCCACCCACATTAGGATTACTCGTCAACGGTTGATCCAATTTGATAGATTCGCCTTCTGAAACAAGAAGTTCTGGCCCTGGAGGAATAATATCAACCACTTGACGTCCATCCGATGCATCCGCTATGGTTATTTCATAACCCCCTTTTTCTTTTCGTATTATTTTACCTACTATACCTGCTGCTGTAGCATTATAAACTGTATTGTTACTTTTGCTCCCGTCGGGATAAATCTGACCCCTTCCCCTGTTTCCGCCTACGTATAGAGGATATTTTAAGAAGTGAATCTCTTTCTTAGTAGCGGGGTCGGGGGAAAGGATAGGAAAAGTGATTTCACTATATTTCTGACCAGGAACGGGTCCTATCACAAGAATATTTTGTTGATTGGGGCGATAGCTCTGAAAAGACAGATTGCCTATCTTTTCTTTCATCTCGGGGGAAATCCGATCGGCAGGAGCTAATGCAAAACCCTCCGGTAAAATAAGAACAGCCCCCACATTCAAAGCGCCCTTTTTACCATTAGCAAGAACTTGTTTTAGTTGCATATCATAAGGGATTCGAACAACTGCTTCAAATACAGTATCTGGAAGTACTGCCTGGGGAACTTCAATATCCACGGGCTTATTAGCTAAATGGCAATTGGCACATACAATACGCCCAGTCGCTTCTCGTGGATTTTCATAACCCTGCTGTGCAAAAATGGGATATGCACTTGAAATGGATGGCCAAGTTATGATATATATCATGAGCGATACGGAAATGGATCGAGTAATTTGTTCTTTTATCCAATAAAAAGTCTTTATAGTTTGCATGGTCCAACCATTGATCCCGAAACTGTCTACAATAAATTTGGTAGGTCGCTAATATAGTTCCCTATCCGCGATTCTGCTATTTACTGGAAGAATTTTACTGGAATAGAATAAATAATATAGTAAAAAAAATATATAGAATAAATCTTTGGGATGGGTAGAAAAAGAGAGAATCCGTATTATTTTACCTGCTTTGCTTATGTACAACTACAAGTTAAGAAACATTCTAATTGAACTAAGTAGGTCCTTTTTTAATCATTCATTGAATGATAAATCACTACAAGTGACGGAGAAACACGATTTAAATAACGAAAAATAAAAAATTTAAAAATAGTATCTAGAATTACTGGAAAAGTAGAAACAAGACCAGATATAATTTGATCATTATGAACAAATCCAAAATCTTTGTAGACAACGCCAATCATTAGGTCCCAACCGTGGGGCGAATGGAATCCGATACATAAATCTGTTAATAAAAGAATCGAAAAAGCTTTTATTGTGTCACTTAAGTTATATAGGAATTCCTGAGCCCAAGAGTTAAGAATAACAAGTTCTTCATTACCCCAAAAAGAAAAACCACTTAGAATAACGAAACATATTATATTTGTCGAGATGTGCAAAATCGTATGGATACGATCCTCGTTGTGTATCTTGATTAATTGGAGCGTTTCTTTGTGGATTCCTATACGAAGGTTTTGTAGATGTGTTTCCGAGTATTCCTTGATCATTTCCTCCAAGAGAAGGATTTCCTCTAATTCTATTAATTTTTCTAGAATACTCTTTTCTTGACTTTCAGTCAAAAAAATGTCAGATTTCCTAGTATTCCACCAATAAGTAACCCAAGATTCCAGACTTTTAGTAAATGACAGAGAAATACACCAGGGCAAACATACTATAGATGCAAGATATAAAAGAGGAGTGAATGCTTTATTTTTTTTTTTTGCCATTTTTGCATCTCGTCTAGTAATTTTTAATGAACCGCTCCCATTCGTTGACTTTACGCGATCCAATAGTTCTCTCAAGCATGAGTTCTATTCCACCAAAGTATGGAACCTATGAATCTATTCACTGTGTTTTTTATTTGTGATTTTGCAGTTAGTCTTTGAATGTAGAAAGAATACAATACAGAAATAGATTAAGAATCCACTTCGAATTAAAATAATAAACAAAAAAGACTGTTTCCGGATATCGCAATTGGTCAAATTCAAAGCAAGTATCCCCTTTTCGATGAACGAACCGCTTTGTTTAAGTAATGAATATTCGTTTCTATCATTATATCAAAATATCCTAAATTTTGAAAAATTGTCACTGACTACTCAGAGTCCGGAATCAAAAAATGGAGGGAATTTTCTGAAGAATATTGTGATGATCAAAAAGTAGTGGCAAACTAATACAGAAATTGACTAGTTATCATTATCAAATGGATTATGGTATAGAAAAGAAAAGAGGGATTCTTTAGTTTTTCCTTCCTGCTGATAAAGCATTCATTTTCTCAGCCAATTTCTCAAAATACTTCAATGGGTACACGCAAGAAATAGGCCAATTCGGCAGCTTTTTGTTCAATTTCCCGTGGAGTAACATTCTCATCAGTACGAGTCAAGGGAATGGCCCCCTGGCCTCTGATATCCATATAAAGGACACGGCGTGCATAAATACCCTCTTTAACTTCTATTCTGATGGACTGAATATCCTTTATAAAAAATCGGAGGAAGATGCGGCGATTTTTTCCAGGGAATCCCCAACGAAAAATACACACCATTCCTTCTTTTCTATCGAATCGATCATAACCACCCCCTACATTCCACGAAATTGTGCACCACAAATAGGAGCTAATGAAGAGACCCGCGATCCCATAGAAAGACATCACAATCCCTTGTGGAAAAAAAAGGATTTGCTGAGATGGAAATAAAGAGATCAAGTTTCTCCCAAGATAACTGGAAGTTCCAACCAATAAGAATCCTAATGAACCTAAAAAAAGGATAATGGCCCAGCAGAAATTACTTGTTTTTCGCGACCCCGTTATAGGTTGTATCCATATATGTTCTGATCGACAACTCATACTTGATCTGGTTTCGTTTTATTGGAATTGAAAGAATACCCTAAACTTTACTCTTTTTGTTTCCGAAGTAACTCCCATCAACTAGTACTCGTTTGACGTGAACCTGTAAAAGAAAAGTAATTTATCAAATTGGTTAGATCTAAAATAAAACCAGACCCTTCGTATGATCCCATCAATATACATCTAGATACACCGACTTTACAGTTCAGCCATTCGGTGATCCTGATATTTTTTCAAATATATAGAATTCCTTTACCACCATATCATCTTTCTACAAACCTAAGAGCCCATACTTTATGTTCGACCTTTTTCCGCTAAATAGATATCTGCGTTATGATACAAGTCTTACTTTGAAAAAAAAATGGAGGAGAGTTGGGCCTGTCAGATCTAAACAGTCTTATTTTTTTGAACATGAAGAGATAAAGAAGCCATTGCCATTGCCGGAAATACTAGGCCTACTAAAGGGACCAAAACAGAGGGAAAGTCGAAAGTTGTCATATAAAGAATACCTCAATTTACGATTTGTATCTGTTATTTGTATTTATATTTATAAAGATATCTTATCTTATATTAATTAGAATTCGAAATTCTAATTATTATTTGAATTATTAAATGAACTATTAATTTCGAATTTTAATGAGTATAGATCTAAGTATATATCTAAGTTAGTATAGAAAGAATGTACTTATTCATCTGAAAGATATGTAAAAGATATGTAGGATAATCGCCTTTCTTATTTTATTCGTCTTTTGCTCCCGTCTTCTAATCATTTTCATTTAATAAAGAAAAAGCTTATTCCAAATTCTCGAAAGATTCGTGTTAGAATCCTATCCAAAAAGGGGATTATTAGTCAAAAAAAATGGGATTCTCGAGAGATATAGAAAGGTACAAAACTATATCTATCATATCTATAGTTTCTATATTATATATTTGGATTCTATATACATACGTAAGACGTAGAACAAAATTTTTGTTATTTTACTAGTTTCACGAAAAGAAGACTTCACTCTTTTTTCTTGTTGATAGAGGCCTCTTAACTTATTAACTTAATTAGTAATTAAGAATATAGATAAAAAAGATCCGCAACTTTTGATCCTTTCTACAATTTAGATCTTATGTGACCAAAGAAACCCCATTCATATTAGTTTTACTTGGATTCTGATAAACTAACTATTTGTTTGCTACAATTAAAAAAGGAACTTAATGCTCTATTGAATTT